GAGTAGAAGTTGTCAAAGTGATTTCCTATTAGTAGTCAATACATTCAATCAAAATCAAAAGAGTTCTTTATTATACATTACACACTATATCTTGATTCCACAAATTGAACACAATGAAGTCTAATTCGAGATTAATCTGATGATATAAAGAGGATGGGTAGAAAAACTTATTAGATACCATGGAATCCGGTATCTAATAAGTTCTACCTACTATTGGATTTGAACCAATGACTCCCGCCGTATGAAAGCAATACTCTAACCACTGGGTTAAGTAGGTCATTTATCACCACAAAAAGGATCTCCATCGCTTCGATGGATTATAGGTAAAATATTTTTCCTAAGCAATATAAATATTTTATCAGTAAATATAAATGGATCAGAGAGTTATCATGTGGGATTATGGGATAACCTTCTTGACAAGAAATTGTCTCTATGTTAAAATGGTTATGACAAGGGCTATAGCTCAGTTAGGTAGAGCACCTCGTTTACACGTGCGCCGATGTTTTTCAAGGGAGCCTTTTATGTAATGACCATAATTTATCTTTTTGAAAAGTAGATGTCTTACTCCGTAGATTCGAGAGAACAAGAGAAACATAGCCTGACAGATTTGTTTTGATCCGGTTCAGGTGCGAATTCCGGTGCCAAATCAAATGGAACCTGCCATTGTAAGGTAAATGCCCAGTCCATTCAATGCCAGGCATAATGAGTATAAGGATCTCAAAAGAACCTCTTTTCGTCCTATGAGCTTTAAGGTGTATGAAGTCTCATATTTGACTCTTGCAGCGGAGCGATAGAGACTGCATTTCACTTAGGTTAATCTAGGCCGAAGGCAGACCTAAATAAAGGTCACCCTTCTTTGAAACACTTTGGTATTGCTCCTAGATCAGGATACAAATAATGAATCAGAGCACATGGAACCATCTCATTATCTTCTTATCTTCCTCTAAAGACAAAATATGGTGGACTAACTGATCTTTACATCAGTTGATGAAAAAGCCCAATGCAACAAAATGCATGTTGGGTCTTTGAAACAGTTTGAATCATTTCGATAATAATAAGTTCTCTCTGTTTTACCGAGAAGGTCTACGGTTCGAGTCCGTATAGCCCTAATACATTACATTTTCGTTTTGTATATAAATTTGAGTGGTAGTAGGAACGATAAAATAAACACAATAATTCATTCCAACGGAAAAAATTGGTATTTGTCAAATCTTAGATCAAATATCCATCTCTCTTCATCCACTTTCATGAATGAATTACATATGATATTTTTTATGACTTTTTTATTATTTTTTTTTAATTGAATTTTAAATCTTAATTGAAGATTTCATTTGTAATTTCTTTAATATCTTATTTACTATAAGATTATAAGATAAGGGATTCTTTACTCTTACTTTCTATTTATAATATATCAGATCAATATGAAATAGAAAAAATATACATAATACATAAGATAATCACTATAAACTAAGTATAAGAATAAGTGGAATAGAAAGGATAAATAACTAAGTATAAGAGCATGCTATGTTTACGCATCATATATAGAAATAGAATCGAAAGGAGAAAAGAAAAAAAGAAAAATAGAAGTGGGATAACATTAGATGAATCTTGAAACAAGATATGTCCTACAGCAAACAAACTCCCAACTATGTGGCTTTATCCGATCAAAATTATTTTCTTTTTTTATCTAAGAAGTTCTAGATGATTTGAGAATTCCAATTCGAATGGAAGAATTAAGCCTATTCAAAATTCATAGGAGTACTTTTATGTTTCTGCTTCACAAATATGATATTTTCTGGGCATTACTAATAATATCAAGCGTTATTCCTATCTTGGTATTTGTCATTTCTGGGATTTTAACCCCGATTATAGAAGGTCCAGAAAAGCTTTCTAGTTCTGAATCAGGTATAGAACCCATGGGGGATGCTTGGGTACAATTTTGAATTCGTTATTACATGTTAGCTCTAGTTTTTGTTGTTTTTAATGTTGAAACGGTCTTTCTTTATCCATAGGCAACGAGTTTTGATGTATTGGGTGTGTATCTGTATTTATAGAAGCTTTCATTTTTGTGCTTATCCCAATTGTGGGTTCAGTTTATGCATGGCTAAAAGGAGCGTTGAAATAAATATTTATACAATCAAAAGAAAAGGGAAGGAAAGGATGACATTGAAACAGTTATGAATTTTGTTGAGTTTCCCAAAAAACCCCCGATTAAATTATTTCAACTACATTGAATGATCTCTCGAATTGGTCAAGATTTTCCAGTTTATGGCTGCTTCTCTATGGTACCAGTTGTTATTTCATTGAATTTGCTTCATTATTCATTAATAGGCTCGCAATTCAACTTTGATCGTTATGGGTTGGTGCCAAGATCGAGCCCAAGGCAAGCAGATCTCATTTTAACAGCCGAAACAGTAACAATGAAAATGGCTCCTCCCTCTTTAGTAAGATTCTATGAGCAAATGCCTGAACCAAAATGTGTCATTGCTATGGGAGCCTGTACTATTACAGGAGGGATGTTCAGTACTGATTCTTATAGTACTGTTCGCGGAGTAGATAAGCTAATTCCTGCGGATGCCTATTTGCCAGGCTGTCCGCCTAAGCCAGAGGTAATTATAGATGCTATAACGAAATTTCGTAAGAAAATATCCCGAAAAATATTTGAAGATAGAACTGTGTATCGACAGGAGAATCAATGTTTTACTACTAATCACAAGTTTTACTTTCAACACAGTACTCATACTGGAAATTATGATCAAGGATTACTCTATAAATAACCATCTACTTCAGAGATACCTTTTGGAATAAAAAAGATATGAACAGAGAGGAAAAAAATACAAATGAAAAAGAAAGTAAATAATATCTATCCGATACATTATTCACGTGTCAGGAACCAGATTTGAACTGGTGACACGAGGATTTTCAGTCCTCTGCTCTACCAACTGAGCTATCCCGACCATTTCCTGCGCATCATCCTAGCAGAGTACTTATATCTATGTCAATGAAAAGAACTCAAAAATAAAATTAAAATATTAACAAATTGACCCTAGCCCCCGAATATTTTAAATCTTCAAAAAGAAGACTTTCTTTTTAAATGAAAGAAAAAAGATATGGACTATGAATGATTCAATAACGGAGATTCCTTGAGCATATATGTTCATAGCATATTATACAGAAAAAATGAGATTGGATTGGAAGAAGATACGAGGATTTCTATTCGTATCCATTTGTGAAAGAACGGAGTGAATGAAATGAGAAATAGGATGAGGATAAAAAAAGAGCGAGGAGGTAAAATGGGCTTTTTATTGGGGATAGAGGGACTCGAACCCTCATGATTTCGAAATTCGACGGATTTTCCTCTTACAATAAATTTCATTATTGTCGGTATTGACATGTAAAATGGGACTCTCTCTTTATCCTCGTCCAATTAATCTTCAAAAGATCTATCAAACTCTGGAATGAATCATTTGATTACTGAATATTTGAATTCAATCCTTTTGTCAACTTCAATAGTAATTGATTCACAATAACTCTTCAATTTTTCATATACTTTTTGATCTCTATCATTCTAATTAATAGAGAATAGAAATATAGGGTTTCTCTAGATCCTTATCTCATATTATTACTTATTTTAATTATTTTATTTAATTTAATTATTTTGTATTTTGATAGTAATAGTAATATAAATAATAAATAAATAAAGAATATAGAAATATCATTCTATTCTGAAAGAATAGAATTCATAAATATATAGATTCTTTTCTTAATCGAATTCTTAATAGAATCTATTAAAATATAAATAAAATAATAAAATCATAGAAATATACTAAGATATTACTAATATCTAATAGAAAAAAATATAAGATTTTGGTTGTGATTAATCGTTTGCTATGTCAGTATGTATACGTACGTATTAAATATATAAGGTTATCCTTTCTGTCATTTCGATAGAAGGATTTTAGCTACTAACGTAACATCTTCAATTTCATTCGTTAGAACAGCTTCCATCGAGTCTCTGCACCTATCCCTTTTTCTTCTCATTTTCCATTGTTTTTCTCTCAAAACAAGGATTTGGCTCAGGATTGCCCATTTTTAGTTCCAGGGTTTCTCTGAATTTGGAAGTTATCACTTAGCAGGTTTCCATACCAAGGCTCAATCCAATCAAGTCCGTAGCGTCTACCAATTTCGCCATATCCCCCTTTCCTTATGAGACAAGAATCCAGTTGTAATTCCACCCACCTCTTTCATTTATCTTGGCACTATTGAATTAATTAGGTAATGCTTCCTATATTGAAAAAGTGTATGCTTCTATCTTTTATTCTTTTATTTTCTTTTTTTACTCACCTTCTATTCTATATCCTATCATTTCATCTCTCCTATTTGTTTCAATACGAAATGATAATGATTCTATCATTGATGTATCCGCAATTCAATATGGATAGATATATCCCACATATATATGTCTTTCCTCCTCCTTCATTTTCACACTGCCTTTTGTAATAGTGGAACGGTCTATATTCATTATTTTTTTCATTTAAAATTCTAATTTCATTGATATTTTATATATCTTATTTTTATATTCATATATATATGAATATGGAATTGGGTTTCTATTTCTATTTAGATATCAAATTTATCTAGATAAAAATAGTTTTATTTTCTATTTTCTAAGAAGAATCACTAGGTAATAGCTAAGATCCAATAGTTTCCTATATTCCTATACACTATTGCTCTTATATCCGCCCGCTTAGCTCAGAGGTTAGAGCATCACATTTGTAATGCGATGGTCATCGGTTCGATTCCGATAGCCGGCTCTTTTTCTTTATCAATCTCTTTCTTTCCATGATTGAAAATATCTAACCTTGCTTTCTCTAAATGTCGGGTCACTGATCTATTATGTCATGGTAACTTGCAGTTATAGCTATGAAGAAAAAAGTTTACTAGAACAATTAGATCTCTACAGAAGAAATTGTAAAACGTAACCTTCGCTTGAATTTCCTATATATACAAAAAATCCGAATATTTATAAAATTTATTTGATTCTGTTTTTTAGGACTTTAGTAAATTAATAAATTGAGTTTTACTTTGCTAATCTTTTAGTTCAGTCTGAATTTATATTTTTTTGTCAAATGAAAGTGAATCAAAAAGGAGCCTTTATATGTCTCGTTACCGAGGACCTCGTTTCAAAAAAATACGCCGGCTGGGGGCTTTACCGGGACTGACTAGTAAAAGACCCAGATCCAGAAGTGATCTTCAAACCCAATTGCGCTCTGGAAAAAGATCACAATATCGTATTCGTTTAGAAGAGAAACAGAAATTGCGTTTTCATTATGGTCTGACAGAGCAACAATTACTTAAATATGTGCATATTGCTGGAAAAGCCAAAGGGTCAACAGGCCAGGTTTTACTACAACTACTCGAGATGCGTTTGGATAACATCCTTTTTCGATTAGGTATGGCTTCGACCATTCCCGGAGCCAGACAATTAGTTAACCATAGACACATTTTAGTTAATGGTCGTATAGTGGATATACCAAGTTATCGTTGCAAACCCCGAGATATTCTTACTGCGAAGGATAAAGAAAGATCGAAAGTTCTGATTCAAAATTCTCTTGTTTCATCCCCCCACGGGGAATTGCCAAACCATTTGACTATTGATTCCTTACAATATAAAGGATTTGTAAATCAAATAATAGATAGTAAATGGATCGGTCTGAAAATAAATGAGTTGTTGGTCGTAGAATATTATTCCCGTCAGACTTGATTCTAACAAAAATAAAAAAGCAAGATTCATACCAATTTCAACCCCTTTCGCTGAAGTCAATAGAGTACCTCGCGCCCTGTCTCATTCACGTATCAAAAAAGGATAATAGGATTCTTTCAATTTTTTTTTTCGATATCAATACGATATTTATATTTGTATTTGACCTATCACAGGGATGAATTAGAAATAGAGAATTTATATTAAATAAGGGTTTTACCGTTATAATAATGATATCAATTATCATTTTATTTAATATATTGTAGTCGGTGACGTTTATGAATGAAAATAAACGGAGAGAGAGGGATTCGAACCCTCGGTAAACAAAAGTCTATATAGCAGTTCCAATGCTACGCCTTGAACCACTTGGCTATCTCTCCTACAGAATGTTATTCTTGACCAAAACCCGAATGGATAGCGAGTACTTCATCTTAATTGTAGTACATGTATGACCGCCCGATGTTTCCATAAGAAGAAATTTCTTTTCCAATTTCCTATTTATCAACAACAACTTCTTTCATCAGCTAACCCATGGAATTCATGAATCGTCCGATGAATCTTTCTATTTCAATTGTATAATGCGGCACATAAACATTATGCAAACAAAAAAAGATGGTTACTTTATTTGAATTTTATTTTATCATGGAATGATTATTCCATTCTTTAAGGGGGACATCACATTTTTTCCAATTAGTCTGTTTTTATGTTATTTTGTACTGCACAATTCCTTTTTTTGTGGGATCATTTTCCCCGAAGGGGATGAGAAGAATTATAGAATGAATTGCTAATTATGCCTAGATCTCGAATAAATGGAAATTTTATTGATAAGACCTCTTCAATTGTAGCCAATATCTTATTACGAATAATTCCGACAACTTCAGGAGAAAAAAAGGCATTTACCTATTACAGAGATGGTGCGATTTGATTTTTCCTTGTTTTTTTACCTCTCAGTTTTACGAAAAAAAGAACGTAGTTAGGAATAGAAAAAAAACAAATTAGTGAAAGAAATCTACTCTTGGTGAAGGTGAAGTTTATAGATAGAACAATCCCTTCTGTCGTGTATCCTCGATTGATGCAGCCTTAGATGCTTCAATTATTGATTTTAGTATTGAGCGAAAGGTTACATCTATAGGTTCTGTATTGGAGGTCAATACTGCTTCATTTAGTACCAATAGGTGGCATCGGGGAAAAAGCACTACACCTAGGAATCAACAACACAAAAACTTTGTTATAAAGAAACCCTTTCCTTATCGGTATCGGGACTCAAAAGAATGGTTAGGAAAACAAAGATCCATCTCATTCGTACTTTTTGTACCCGTATAACCATCAAAGATCGTTGAAGTGACTAATTCCTGGAAATCGTAAGCGTTGAGTACAAAGAAATCTTTAGAGTTACCTTTTCAATCTAGCACTAATATGATTGGTGTTAAGAAGAAACCTCTTGTGGGAAGGCTGGCTAGCAATTTCTTGTAAAAATACCAGCTCCTGTCAGTTCATAATGAGACTAGTGAAATTTTGATTACATGAATCATCCCTCTTAGTTCTTAGTACTATGCACAGAAGGGAGGAGCCGTATGAGATGAAGATCTCACGTACGGTTCTGGAACGGAGATTCAATGAACGACCGTAACGGATGTCAGCTCAATCCGAAGGAAATTATGCAGAAGCTTTACAGAATTATTATGAAGCTACGCGACCAGAAATCGATCCCTATGATCGAAGTTATATAATTTATAACA